CATGGCCCCGAGGATTCCAATATTAGCACTGATGGTACGGAAATGTAACTCACTATTTAAACAACTATTCAGAGTTCCTAGAGCTCCCTGTAAGGCTTGTTGGAAAACTTGTTGTCGGACCTGATTAATTGCTCTTTGTTGTTCAAAATGAAGGGTTTCATTTTTGTAATTTTCTAATTGTTCCAAACTAGAAGAAGTAGCATTAATCAAATTGGCTTTTTCTCGTTCTATCTCAGAGTATCCGTTCATTCGATACTCATCTGCTTCCATTTCTACTTTCCGTAAACGAGCCCGGGCTCTTTCGAGCTGTTCAATGGCCCCTCTACGTAATTCTTCCGAATTTCGAATAGTACTCAAAATCCTCTGTTTTCGATTATCTAATAAATCATTTAATGAAAGTAGATTATCTTACCATTAATTTCACAACTTCCATGATCTCTTCCCGAACCAAACATGAATCTTTCGATTCATTTGGCTCTCACGCTCCATTTTTTATTTTATGGACATTCCCGTATCTTTTTTTAATATAATGAGCCTATCCTCTCTATTTCTGTTTGTATTCAAACATATCAAAACCGATACAAGAACAGAATATTAGGAGGACTCTTCCGACCAGACAAAAAATCTATAATTGTCAGCAAAGTTGTTTCTTTATTTGTTCTTTATTTCATTGAAAATAGATATTTCTATATTATAGAAATATAGAAAATTTCAATTTTATTTTGATTTCCTTTTTTATTCAAATCCAAAAATTCCCCCTTTTTATACATAACATAGGTTGCCGATTCGGCATTGGATAATATAATAAAGGGCAAGGCAAGGCGCCCTTTATTTATTCTAGTAAATGGTTCAAATCATTTTATCGATATGAGTGTTCTATATCGAAAAAATTATCAACTATTCTTTTTTAAACCATTTCGTTATTAACGTAGTGGTAGAAAGAGTACCATGTTGTGCCCGGACTTCAAACAGTTTAGCTTTAACCATGTTAATGGTCTCACATTATTGGTTGGTTGATAGAGAATCAAAGTTAACTTACCAATGAATAACGAAATGCTATGGTTCTTACATATGATTTATGAATTTACTCAGAAGGAATTCGTCGAGATTATGCACTTTTTTCCTATTTATCCTATAAAAATATAGAATAACATAAATAAAGTGCAGTCGGTTAGATCCAACCTATTCGTGAAATATACAACTCGCACACACTCCCTTTCCAAAAAAAATCAATACACCAAGCACTACACTTAGATTTATTGGATTTGTTGCTAAAATATCGGTATTAAACCCAAAACTCCCGGCGGATGGCCAGTGGCCTAAGGAAACGAAAGAATCGGTTACATTTTTCATATGCTCTCCTCTTATAGATAGGACTAAGAAAGAACAGAGTTCTTTTTGTATCACTTGACTCGCCCTTTTTTTTATCGATTTCTTTTTCTTAATTTCCCGTTTTTTTTTTAATGTTAATGGGAGTAGATTAAATCTATTTATTGAATTTGAGATTGAGAATTACAAAATTTCTTATTTTTTTTTAAGTATCCGATAAGATACTTATTAAGTTAGGTCCTGGGTCTCGTATCAATTGAAAAATATCTCCTTTGTTCAAACACTTCCTAAAAGAAAAATCCAAATTCCATCGTACTAAACTAAGGACGGGAAGGAAGAAAGCGAGTGAATCCACAAATTCCTCATCCTCAAATCACTCCTTCCCGGGGTATTGTAGCAACAAATACATAATTGTGGGAATAAAGTATTGATATAATTCACAGAAGCAAATGGCAACGAGTTAATAAAATAAGAAAAAAGTAGGTAACGTACTTTTTTACATTTTCATTCTAGGATTAAATTAAACAAAAGGATTCGCAAATAAAAGCGCTAATGCCACGACCAGTCCATAAATTGTTAAAGCTTCCATAAAAGCTAGACTAAGTAATAAAGTACCTCGTATTTTTCCTTCTGCTTCTGGTTGTCTCGCAATACCTTCTACGGCTTGGCCTGCAGCAGTACCTTGACCAACTCCAGGTCCAATAGAAGCAAGCCCTACGGCCAATCCAGCAGCAATAACGGAAGCGGCAGAAATCAGTGGATTCATGATGATAGGTTCCTCGCACCAAAAAAAAATGGTTAATGATACAATCAACCAATGAATTATTACTTATTTGATCACAAAAATCTATTGAGTCGAAGTAACTAAAACTTCGAATAAAATAAAAAAAATAATGAAATTAATATAGAAATATAGATAGAGATAACCCCTATATAACTAGTATATATCTAATGTCACATATACATTTGTTTCTTTCATAACGTAAACCGCCTGCATTTTATTTTTATATTGAATCGGATTCTAGAAGAATTCTTCGAAAAATATACAGGGACTGTGGCTGGCCTTATAAACATTCCATATATCTAGTGGTGACCCCCACTAACTCATCCGCCATTTCGTAATATCGTCTATCTTTCCTCCTACAACTCTAGTCGTAATATATATATGTATTTATATCTATTATGTTCCTCAACTAAGAACCAATCTTGAACTATGCATTGCCTCAATCGGGATAAGCTTAAAAATAAAGACTATTTCGAAAACTAATCAATGATGACCCTCCATGGATTCCCCTATATAAGCCGCGGCTAAAGTTGCAAAAATAAGAGCTTGAATACCGCTTGTAAATAATCCAAGAAACATGACAGGTATAGGAACTACTAAAGGTACTAAAGAAACAAGAACAACAACTACTAATTCATCAGCTAATATATTCCCGAAAAGTCGAAAACTAAGAGATAAAGGTTTTGTGAAATCTTCTAGGATGTTAATTGGTAAAAGTATTGGAGTTGGTTGAATGTATTTTCCGAAATAACCCAATCCTTTTTTGGTAAGACCCGCATAAAAATATGCTACTGACGTGAGTAAAGCTAAAGCAACAGTAGTATTTATATCATTTGTGGGGGCGGCTAGCTCCCCATGAGGTAACTGTATGATTTTCCAAGGTAAAAGGGCACCTGACCAATTCGAAACAAAAATAAATAGGAACATAGTTCCAATAAAGGGAACCCAAGGGCCATATTCTTCTCCAATCTGAGTTTTGCTCAAGTCTCGAATAAATTCAAGGACATATTCGAAGAAATTCTGACCGTCGGTCGGAATGGTTTGTGGATTCCGAACGGATATGATGACTGAACCTAATAAGATAGCAATTACGACCCAAGAAGTGATAAGTACTTGGGCATGAATTTGTAAACCTCCTATTTGCCAATATAAATGTTGGCCTACTTCTACACCTGATATATCGTATAACCCTTTGAGTGTTTTAATGGAACATGGTATAACATTCATATTGTCCTCTGACAGAAATCGAACTGAAAAAAAGAATTATTTTGATTCAACCATCTCTTTCTCGACTCATCTACTTTCATCATTAATCATATAGTTAGGATACCAAGAAATCACATAACATAATATCAATATCCCATTTTATCTCTTTTTAAAAATAAAAGACAAGAATAGTAACCGATCCAATAAATCAAAATAATTAACTAATCTTATTATTATTATTCTTAATCATAACATAATCAACGACTTCTTATATAGCTAGAACGGCCCTCACAAATTGCGGATACCAATTTGTTAAGAATCAATCGGATTGAAGCTATAGCGTCATCGTTGGCTGGAATCGAAATATCTGCGAAATCTGGGTCACAATTTGTATCGATTAAACAAATCGTCGGAATTCCCAAAATGACACATTCTCGAAGAGCTGTATATTCTTCTTGCTGATCAACGATTATTACAATATCGGGCAATTCAGTCATATATTTGATCCCGCCCAGATATGTTTGCAAAGTAGATAATTTTCTCTTCAACATTGCTGCATCTCTTTTAGAGAGACGGTTGAGTTTCCCCATCTTTTGTTCTGCTCTTAAGTCTCTGAACTTATGAAGTCTCGTTTCCGTAGTGGACCAATTCGTTAACATACCGCCGAGCCATTTTCTATTAACATAATGACATCGAGCCCTTATTGCAGCTGATGCTACTAAATCCGCTGCTTTATTTTTGGTACCAACAATTAAGAAGTTTTTTCCTCGACTTGCTGCATCAAAAACTAAATCGCAGGCTTCCGATAAAAAACGAGCAGTTCTAGTGAGATTTATAATATGAATACCTTTACGCTTTGCAGAGATGTAAGGGGCCATTCTAGGATTCCATTTCTTAGTACCATGACCAAAATGAACTCCTGCTTCCATCATCTCTTCCAAATGGATGTTCCAATATCTTCTTGTCATCTTTCCCACGCTTTCTTTTTTTTTTTTTAACAAATAAATAATTGTTCCTACGGAACCTTCTGCCGGGATTGACCGTTGATACACAGCCCAAACCATTCATTTTTTTTAGTACCCAATCAATAACTAGTAAAGTAAAAAGAAAAATATCTCCTTAAGAATTATGAATTCGCTTAAATGATTTTTCTGGTGTGTCATAGAAATTGCTTGGGGCGCAAGAACAAAAAAATTCTCTATGGTGTAACAAAATATCTCTCATTTCCAACTCGAATAGATTTTTCTTTTTGATTTCCAAATGAATGTCTTGCCTTGAACGGTGCACTAATTTTTTGAATCCAGTACCGACAGGGATAATCCCCCCCAAAACAACATTTTCTTTCAGACCCTTCAACCAATCAATACGACCCCGTAGAGCAGCTTTTGCCAAAACTCTAGCAGTTTCTTGAAAACTTGCTTCGGATATGAAACTTTGAGTATTCAGAGATGCCCTCGTTATTCCCAATAAAATTGCACGATAACAGATTGCTTCGTCTAAAGCACGCCCTGCTCGTTCCGCTCGCAACAATCCGATTAGTTCTCCAGGTAAAAAAACATTAGACATTCCATCTTCTGAAACCAACACTTTTGATGTTACTTGCCGTACAATAATCTCTATATGTCTATTATGGATCTGTACCCCCTGGGATCGATAAACCTTTTGGATCTTATTAACCAAAGAGATACGACTTTGGGCTATGGTTAACTCAGCTCCAATTAAGAATCCCCAAGGAATTCCAAGAACTCTTGGTATACGCTCGTTCCAACCTTCAACTCTCCTTTCAAGGTTCATCGATATTGAACCAATTGAGCGCACTTCTAAGATTTGTTCCACTTTTGGAAGACCTTGCGTTATGTCACCAGATCGGGATTTTTCATATATAAATGTAACTAATGTATCTCCTTCAGAAAGGGTTTCTCCATAATGTCCATGAACAGTCGCTCCTGGAGTGGCCAAATAAGGCTTAGCTGATCTTATAATTAAAGAGTCAACATGAACAATTAAAATTTGACCAGATTTTTTTATGTGTGGTCCATATTTAAATAGACATATATTTTCACAAATAAATTGTCCAATGCTAATTATTGTGGATGTCTCTTCACAATAATTGTAATGTAGAAAGCACCAATTCAAATGGGATGGATTCAAAATGATGTTATTGCATGGACTGGGATTATAAATCCTCCTATTTTCATCTATTAAACAGTATTTAAGTACTTCAAGTACTTGGAAAGTCTGTTTAAAATTGTCAAGTAGCCAATATTTGTTTAACAAGATCTGATTATGAGTTATTAAATGGTAAGATGAATAAAAGTTCACTATTTTAGGTACTATTGTACCTAAGGGGCCCAACAAACCCCTAATTGGAGTTATGGGATTCGATTCTTTTGCCACATTGTTATATTTCGAACCGTTGAATGGACCAACTCGAAAACAATTGAATGATGACAAAATTCTCAAAGATTGGCCTTCCTTATTTCGATTCAACAACGTACCAATAGTTCCTTGATGCTGGGTAACTAATGGAATCTTCACTTTGGAATAAAAAGGATTGATATTGGTGCGATCTAATCCATTATCAGGAATCAATCCCGAACCTGCCGTATCATACCTTTTTCCGGTATAGGAAATAGTAGACTTGACTAATTCAATTCTTATGAAATCACGAATCAGATCATTTGCCCTTACTTCAACAAAGGAAGCATGAACCTCTTCCATAGAACCGTTTTTTTCTTGGTCCCAATTCAATACTAAGCAAGTCCGAACTAATTGAATACTTGTGTGATAAATTCCTCGAATTGACTTTCCATTTCCATAAAGGATATAATTGACAACTCTAAGCTGGACATTTTCTTTTTCCTGCAAGAGATCTTGAGGGAAAAGTTTTGCTAAATTTATCCCATCAGCTATTTCATATGTGACTACGGGTCGAACCAAAACAAAATACTTTTTTTTGATAGGTGTGATCCGTTGGACATAGATCCAATTTTTCGATTTTGTTTTTGATTCCTTAGAATTTTTTTTTTCTGTTCCTGGTGGTATCAAAATGCCACTGTGTCTGGATATCTTATCTGTCTCTCCGGGAAAATAAATATCTCCAGAAAAGATTTTGAGTTCAATACTTTTTTTTTTTCTCTCCACTCGGACTAATCCACCTACTCGGCTTCTTGTATTTGTATTTAAAGCGAGTTGTGTATCTACTCCAATGATACTATTGTTCCGGACCATTATAGACGAAGATCCGGGTAAGATATGCACCTCTTCGGGAATAAAAAAAAACCGATCCACTTTCATTTGGTATTTTGGACTAAATTCTTTTGCTCCTCGATACTCAATCAAATCTTCTTTTTTTACTATTGAATCCACCTCCGCGGTCCCATATTTAGTAATTCCCGAACTCTTTCTTCTGTATCGTGGATCATCAAAATAAGCAAGAATACTATTTCTACGTAAAATACCATTTATGGGTATTTCAATCGAAATACCAAAAGAGGGTATTAATTCTTTCTCTCGTTCTTGATCGTATTGTAATGGGATGATAAATCTATTTCTTCGTCTTTTCGCCAAGAAATCAGAATTCTCTTGGAGAATCGAAGGGTATATGAAATTCCAATGACCATTGGATATAATTCGATCAAGTCTTGAATAATCAAGAATTTCCCTATCTTTTTTACGAGTACCAGAAGGATCCAACAATTTATGTCTTACTCGATCCTTAGTGATTGAGAGGCCAGAGCTATATCTTTCGTCGACAGAAAAAGAATGAACATTCATTTGATCTTGATCCTTGTGAAGCGAAAAAGACACTATACTGGATCTGCACGGACCCCCCGCTAATATCCATAAATGACTTGTTTTTGGTAATAGATGAACATTACTATATGTATATTCAGGTGCGTGGTAGACATCAGTACTCCAGTGCATTTCTCCCTCTGATTCAGAATAAATATGTTTTCGAACCCTCTCTTTAAAATGAAAAGTAGACGTTCCGGCACGAATCTCGGCAATCACTTGTTCAGATTCTACATATTGATCATTTTGAACTAAAATCAAACTTTTTGGTGGAATATTCACACTATGTATAATATCTCGACTCTCAATAGTTACATACAAGTCTATAGAACATAGAAAAGCAGGATGCCCATGACGGGTACGTGTGGGATGAACCAAATACTCAT